TTCCATATAGATTACTTCTTAATACAATCTCGTTCAAATTCATTAAAATTTCATGTACTGATTCTTGAATACCTACTATGTTAGAATAGTCATGTGGTATGTTCTCAGATTTTGCACGTGTAATACATGTTCCTTCTATTTCACCAAGTAAAGCTCTTCGCATCGCAATGCCTATTGTGTCGGCTTGGCCTTTCATAAGTGGAGACAGAATAAAGCGTCCATAATAAAGACGCTTACTGTCTCTTCTTGATTCAACACACTTCCACTGTAGTGTCCGAGTAGATACTTTTACTTTCTCTCGAACCATAGTAATTTTATTTGATCAGATCATTGAATCGTTTATTTCTCTTGAAACCCTTTCAGCCTTTATTTATAGTTCTATACACGTCTTTTTTTAGGGGGTCTACAACCATTATGTGGCATAGGGGTTACATCTCGTACGAAACTTAAAAGTATACCGCTTCTACGAATAGCTCGTAATGCTGCATCTCTTCCCAGTCCAGGACCTTTTATCCTTACTTCAGCTCGTTGCATACCTTGATCCACTACTGCTCGAATAGCATTTCCTGCTGCGGTTTGGGCAGCAAAAGGTGTTCCTCTTCTTGTACCCCTGAATCCACAAGTACCCGCGGAGGACCAAGAAATCACTCGACCCCGTACATCTGTAACGGTCACAATGGTATTGTTGAAACTTGCTTGAACATGAATAACTCCCTTTGGTATTCTACGTACATTTTTACGTGAACCACTACGTGTATTTTTACGTGAACCAATTCTTAATATAGGTTTTGCCATATTTTTTCATTTCACAAGAAATATATGGATATATCCATTTCATGTCAAAACGGACCTTTTTTTGCCAGCTCCTTGGAAGTGCCTTTTCCTTTACTTTATTTCCTTTAGTAAGATTATCCTTGTCTTTGTTTATGCCTCGGGTTGGAACAAATTACTATAATTCGTCCCCTCCTACGGATTAGTCGACACTTTTCACAAATTTTACGAACGGAAGCCCTTATTTTCATAGTTGTTATTCCTTAATTCTTTGAATATATTTATTGTTGGACGAAAAAAAAGGTTTCTTGATATTTTTTAATCTTGAATTGTATCTTCGTGAAAGGAATGGTGAAATTGAAAAAACCATTTACTCATTTGAATCCTTGTTATGGAGCCTAGAAAATGGCTGTCTCCTGATTAACTTATACCTAAGAACTTACTAAAATTTTTATTTTTTCTCCTATTTCTCCTATAGGTATACCTATACAAAAATATGTCGAATCCTTTCAGAAGTATGACCTAAAATCAAACAAATCTTTAGTATCTAAAAAAATCGAGCCATGCCGTTCGGAAGTGATTCAGAACGAAAACTTTCATTAATTCATTTTTTTCTTTTATTTCAGTCGAGGTAAAACATCCGAAACTTTTTTAGCAGGGGTGGTATTACACAACCCCCCTTTTTCACAAATCGTAAGTTCCGGATATCCAATTTTTATATTAGAAGGATTACCATATATAACACAAAATTTCTCCGCCGATTCTTTTTAGTCGAGCTTCTCGGTCTGTCATTATACCTTGAGAAGTTGAAAGGATTACAATTCCTATTCCGCCTAAAATTCGTGGAATTCGTTGAGAGTTAGAATAGATTCGTAGACCCGGTCGACTTATTCTCTTTAAATTTAAAATCGTTTTATAGGATTCTTTCTTATTTCGTCTATGTCTTAGGGTTAAAATCAAAAAATATTGGTTGTTTTCGCGATGTTTCCTTACGTTTTCGATAAAACCCTCCCGTAAAAGTATTTTAACAATGCTTTCGGTGATGTTAGTCGATCCTATCCGAACCGTTCCTTTTCTATTCATGTCAGCATTTCGTATGGAGGTTATTATATCAGCAATAGTGTCTTTCCCCATGATAAGTTAAAATTCCTTATTGTTCTATAAATTTTGATATAATCAACATGTTCTTTTTCTTTTATTTATATATAGATATAGACGAATTATATATTAATATATGAATTTAATTATTAATATTTTATTATTAAGGGTATATGCGTGATACACAATCTATTAATTCATTTTATTTCAATACCATTTTTTTAATCCTCTACTAACTATTGATACTTAGGCTCTACTAACTATCGATACTTAGGTCTTATAATACCTCAGGAGCTAATGAAACTATTTTAGTAAAGTTTAATTGTCTCAATTCCCGTGGGATCGCCCCAAAAACTCGAGTTCCTTTTGGATTTCCTTCTTGATCAATGACAACTGCGGCATTGTCATCATATCGTATTATCGTTCCATTGTTACGTTTGAGTTCTTTACAAGTACGTACAATTACAGCTCTGATCACTTCTGATCTTTCTAGAGGAGTATTTGGTATTGCTTCCTTGATTACAGCAACAATAACGTCACCAATATGAGCATATCGACGATTACTAGCTCCTATTATTCGAATACACATCAATTCTCGAGCCCCGCTGTTGTCTGCTACATTCAAATAGGTTTGTGGTTGAATCATATCATTTTTTTTGTATCTCTTCTTTTAATGCAAAGGACTAAGTAAAAAAATATTATTTGTCAAAAAAAGAAAACTGATAATCTTTTTATCCTTAAATGTTATTTAGCTTTTTCATTCTATATTCCTATTCAGAAATAATGAATTGGGTTTTTATAGGCATTTTTGATGCCGCTATTGAAATAGCTTTTCTGGCTATATTTTCGGGTACACCACCCATTTCATAAAGGATTTTACCTGGTTTAACCACAGCTACCCAATACTCCGGGGATCCTTTACCAGAACCCATACGCGTTTCCGCAGGTCTTACTGTAACTGGTTTGTCTGGAAATATACGTACCCAAATTTTTCCACCACGTCGTACATTTCGTGTCATTGCTCGTCGCCCTGCTTCTATTTGTCTAGATGTGATCCAAGCAGGTTCAAGTGTTTGAAGAGCATATCTACCAAAACAAATACGATTCCCACGAGAAGATATTCCTTTTAGTCTTCCTCGATGTTGTTTACGAAATCTGGTTCTTTTTGGGTTATAGTTGATGGTTTTTTTCTAAATTAGAAATTCCATCTCTACTACAGAACTGAACGTGAGAGTTTCTTCTCATCCAGCTCCTCGCGAATAAAAGGACTAAAAAAGCTTGTATTTAAGATATAGATGTAGTTAATGATTAATTCTATTAATCATGATATTTTTTGAAATTCCATCCGATCTCTTCTAAATTTTTTTATGTCTTTTTCGAAATGGAATCCAAGATGAATTCTATTTATTTAAAAATAACGTAATATCATCATCTCGAATGTCGTTTTTGTTAGAGTTAGAATATTCTAACAAATCCTTATTTTCTTTTATCTTTTTAATTTTTTTTTTTTCGTATTTTATTACTTTTTTTCAAATAAAAAAAAATTTCGCTGACGAATATTTACTCTTTCAATATCTATTTAAGTTTGATGTTTATCCCACGAGGTTTCAGAATAAAAATCAGACTAGATAATAAAGTTTCTGGTTTATTCCGCCATCCTGTCCAATGAATTACTAAGATTTGTTTTTCAAGAGAATCCTCTATATTCATGGGTTCCGTCGTTCCCATCGCTTCTTGATTAATCATTAGGCCCGAATTCTACAATGGAGCTCTTACATGAAATTTTTAATTTCATTTTTAAATTTGTTTTTGAGTCAATTTTCTCAGTTTTTATTGGCTCAAGGCTCTTAAGTTTTGGTTTTCGGAACAGATTTATTTAATTATTATGAATGAATCTGTATTGATGCTTTATTACATTGCTTTTCTTACAGTGACCTCATAGACTTTCCCAATTGGAATCATATATCATTAATAGTCAATTTTTTCTCTCTTTCTTTCATCCTTCCATTTATCCGCATACTTTTCGATTACCTTTCATAACTTACTAATCATATTTCTTTATTCTTTTTTTTGTAAAAAAAATTCAGTTGCTACAATGATATGATGAGTCTATCATATCTTGACTGATTTTTTTTGATCCAGATAATGCGAAGCAATGAGTTGCTTAGGTTATTTATTAATGCTATAGTTATTAGTTGCTGTTATGTTATAGGTAAGTTCTTTTTTCTTTTTTTCTTTTTTTTTTTATCTTAATCTAATGGAATCCTAAACCAACGAGTCACACACTAAGCATAGCAATTATATCAAAGGAGTTTTGATGGAAATTTTTATTTAACCTTATAGAATTGCTTATTTTATTCGTAAACACAAAAAAGAAGACTACAATTTTTTTTTATTTCTGTTTTGTATAGTGTTATATTACATAGTTTTAGTTTTTTATCGTTGGATAAAATATAAAGACAAATAAAGTTTTTTTATGCTTCGTCTACGAATATCCAAATTTTTATTCCTAAGACTCCATAAATAGTTCGAACTGTATAGGAACAATAATCAATTTTAGCTTCAATTGTTTGTAAAGGAACTCTGCCTTCTCTGATCCATTCAACACGTGCAATTTCTTTTCCGTCGATACGTCCTGCAATTTGTACTTGAATTCCTTTTGTATTCGCCTGTTCAGTTAATTCAATAGCTTTTTTCATTGCTTTTCGAAAAGAAACGCGATTTTTTAATTGTCCAGCTATAAATTCTGCAAGAATATTAGGATCCCCATACGGATTGGAAATTCGGGTAATAGCAATGTTAAGTTTTCTATTGACACAATTAAGTTCTTTTTGAACATTCATCTGTAATTCTTCGACTCTTCGGGGTTTATCTTCAATTAATAATTTAGGAAATCCCATATAGATTATGATCTGGATGAGGTCGATTCTTTTTTGAATTTCGATACGTGCAATTCCCTCCATACCAGAGGATATTCTTATATTTTTTTGGACATAATTTTTAATACAGTCTCGTATTTTTTTATCTTCTTCTAAACCTTCAGAATACTTTTTTGGTTGTGCAAACCAAAGAGAATGATGACTTTGGGTTGTACCAAGTCTGAAACCAAGTGGATTTATTTTTTGTCCCAT